TATCTAATAGTAAGAAGTGTAAAAAAAGAAACTTTATATATATATATTCGAACCACAGTTGGTCATATTTCTTTTTATCGAGAAGTCGAGGAAGCTATACAAGGTTTTTCTCAAGCCTGTTCATATGATACCTAATAATATGGTATTAAAAAAAGGAATTCTAGGACACCCGTGTGAATTCGGACCTCTCCGATTCAACTCGGACCATAGTTCCTGACCTAAAATAAAATTCTACGCAAATCAAGATCGAGAAAAGGAAGTTTTGCAATCATTGACTCAAACTCATTGTCGAATCCCATTCAGCAGAATATGGAGGTACTTATGGCGGAACGGGCCAATCTGGTATTTCACAATAAAGTGATAGATGGAACTGCTATTAAACGACTTATTAGCCGATTAATAGATCACTTCGGGATGGCATATACATCACACATCCTAGATCAAGTAAAGACTCTGGGTTTCCAGCAAGCCACTGCTACATCCATTTCATTAGGAATTGATGATCTTTTAACGATACCTTCTAAGGGCTGGCTTGTCCAAGATGCTGAACAACAAAGTTGGATTTTGGAAAAACACCATCATTATGGGAATGTACATGCGGTAGAAAAATTACGCCAATCTATTGAGATATGGTATGCTACAAGTGAATATTTGCGACAAGAAATGAATCCTAATTTTAGGATGACGGACCCCTTCAATCCAGTCCATATGATGTCTTTTTCGGGAGCTAGGGGAAATGCATCTCAAGTACATCAATTAGTAGGTATGAGAGGTTTAATGTCGGATCCCCAAGGACAAATGATTGATTTACCTATTCAAAGCAATTTACGCGAAGGACTGTCTTTAACAGAATATATTATTTCTTGCTATGGAGCCCGTAAAGGAGTTGTAGATACTGCTGTACGCACATCAGATGCTGGATATCTTACGCGTCGACTTGTTGAAGTAGTTCAACATATTGTTGTACGTAGAACAGATTGTGGCACTATCCGAGGGATTTCTGTGAGTCCTCGAAATAAAAATCGGATGATGTCAGAAAGAATTTTTATCCAAACATTAATTGGTCGTGTCTTAGCAGACGATATATATATAGGTTCCCGATGTGTCGCCTTTCGAAATCAAGATCTTGGGATTGGACTTGTCAATCGATTAATAACCTTTGGAACACAATCAATATCTATTCGAACTCCCTTTACTTGTCGGAGTACATCTTGGATCTGTCGATTATGTTATGGTCGGAGTCCCACTCATGGTGACCTAGTTGAATTGGGGGAAGCTGTAGGTATTATCGCGGGTCAATCTATCGGCGAACCGGGGACTCAACTAACATTAAGAACTTTTCATACCGGCGGAGTATTTACAGGAGGTACTGCCGAACATGTACGAGCCCCTTATAATGGAAAAATCAAATTCAATGAGGATTTGGTTCATCCTACACGTACACGTCACGGGCATCCTGCCTTTCTATGTTATATAGACTTGTCTGTAATTATTGAGAGCGAAGATATTATACATAGCGTGACTATTCCACCAAAAAGTTTTCTTTTAGTTCAAAATGATCAATATGTGGAATCAGAACAAGTGATTGCTGAGATTCGCGAGGGAACATACACTTTTCATTTTAAAGAGAGGGTTAGAAAATATATTTATTCTGACTCAGAGGGCGAAATGCATTGGAGTACTGATGTGTCCCATGCACCCGAATTTACATATAGTAATGTCCATCTCTTACCAAAAACAAGTCATTTATGGATATTATCAGGAGGTTCATGTGGATCTAGTCTAATTCTTTTTTCGATCCATAAAGATCAAGATCAAATGAACATACCCTTTCTTTCCGTCGAAAGAAAATCTATTTCTAGCCTCTCAGTGAATAATGATCAAGTGAGCCAAAATTTTTTGAGTTCGGATTTTGCTGATCCAAAAAAATCCGGGATTCCCAATTATTCAGAATTGAATGGAAACTTAGGTACTAGTCATTATAATTTCATATATTCTGCTATTTTTCATGAGAACTCGGATTTATTAGCAAAAAGGCGAAGAAATAGATTTCTCATTCCATTCCAATCGATTCAAGAGCAAGAGAAAGAATTCATACCGCATTCAGGTATCTCGATTGAAATACCCATAAATGGTATTTTCCGTAGAAATAGTATTTTTGCTTTTTTTGATGATCCTAGATACAGAAGAAAGAGTTCCGGAATTCTTAAATATGGGACTCTAAAGGCGGATTCAATCATCCAAAAAGAGGATATGATTGAGTATCGAGGAGTCCAAAAATGGAAAACAAAATACGAAATGAAAGTAGATCGCTTTTTTTTCATTCCTGAGGAAGTGCATATTTTACCCGAATCCTCTGCCATAATGGTACAGAACTATAGTATCATTGGAGTCGATACACGACTCACTTTAAATATAAGAAGCCAAGTCGGCGGGTTGATCCGAGTGGAGAGAAAAAAAAAAAAGATTGAACTCAAAATATTTTCGGGGGATATCCATT